ATGGCTGTTCCAAAAAACGTGACGATTGGAATATTGTACGGATTTTTATCAACTTTATCTCTTGGTCCAAACTTTTTATTCTCTTTAAGAACTTTTCTTTTTATCGGAATCCCAGAAGGCAAAGTCTTTGTTAGTGGATCTTTTGCAGGACAATTTTTAATATATCTATCTATCTATTATGCTCCATTTTACCAAACATTAATAAAACCTCATTTAATATCTTTAGTAGTTTTGCCTTACTTAGTTTCCCGTTTTTTTTATACAAAAAAACGGGAAATACAAACTGTTTTTTGCTCATTGCAAAAAAACTGTACTTTTTTTATAGATGGATGTCTTATTCAATTGCTTAACCCTGTTATTTTTGGCAATTCGACATTAACAAGACTTATTAATGTTTTTCTTTTTAGATATAGTTCTAATTTTGTTTTTGTTCTTTGTGTTTTTTGTGGCTATGTTGGGAGTAATTTACTTTTGCTTCATTTTATAAAATTGCTATTTATCCGTTTGAACAAAAGTACATATACAAACTATCAAATAAAAAGATTTTGTGGTCTAATTTTTTTTTGTTATATCTATTGTTTCCTAGGATCAGTACGAATACCATGCTCTATCTATCCGTGGCGAACAAATTTCTCTTGGGGAAAAAATGATAACGAACAAACAGATCAAAGTTTAGTATGGGACCTTGAAAAAGGTACATCTTTAGAAAAAAAGAAAGAAGATAGTTTAGTCCAAAAAAATACTTTTTCAAAATGGAAAAAATTATGGCCTTTGGAGTGGCCTGTTTTATTTTTTAATTATCAGAGATGGATACGAAATACATACATAAAACCTGGCGTAAGTTTCTTACCTTTTCTAAAAGACCGAGTATCCCAATACTTTTTTGGTCACTGCTATAGTGACGGTAAAGAAAAGCTTTGTTTTACATTATTACCAACGAAATTTATCTTAGCTAAAAATTTAGAAGATTTTCAAAAAACTTATTCTCATAATGATAAAATATGGACAAATAATTTGAAAAATAGAAAAAATGTTTTATGGAAAGAATTTAGGAATAGAGTAAATAGAATAAATAAAGCCGAAACTCTAGCGAGAGAAGAAGACCAAAAAAGATATACAGTTACAGTTAAGCCAATTCGAGTCTATGATTGGGCTTTAACTTTTCAACCAACTATGATCAAATTCGTTCTCCAACGTGTATACCAACTGATAAAAGAAAAAACTATACTTTGGCCTAAAAAAAGAAAAATGTGGATCCAGGAACGCGCGGGAAGTACAAAGAAAGAAGCATTGGAAAAAAAAATACAATTAACACTCTCTCGAGGAGAAACTTTTCAAGAATTTGAAGATCCTTTACTTTGTAAATCATCTCGTTTGTTAATGAAATATTATAAACTAGTAGAAAAATTATCGATGACAAGATGGAAAGCATTTGGGAAAGTATATAACGAGGAAAGAAAAAAGCGAAAAGAAGAAAGAGCAATAGAAATTTTATGGAATAAATTAGAAAAAAGATTGAAGAAAAAAGAACTACAGGAAAAAGAGTATAAAAATGTTTACGAAATACAAAAAGGAAGGGATTCAATTACTTTCGAAATGTTTCCTGAAGAAGAAGAAGAAATCACACCTGAAGAAAGACTTCTTCTTGCTATGGGACGAATAAAAGAAAAATTAGATTTTTATGATACAGTAAAAACTCGTTTTATTCTTCGGTTTGAAAAAACTGAACAAGACTTAATTGAACAAATTATTGTTGAAGAACAACAAAAAAAAGAACAGATGATAAAAAGTAGAACATTTTTTGATCTGTTAGATTTTTCTGATTATCAAAAGAGAAAAAATTTGCAAAACTCATATGTATATTACATAAAAAAGTCAAAAAATATAGTTTTTCATAGCTATTTTTATGGTATTAAAAATATTTGTAGTTCTTCGCTTGAAAAAGAGAACGAATATATTAAGCTTATTTTTATGGACTCAAAAAAAGAAAACGAGAAAATGCCTTGGAACTACTTTTCTTTCGATCATGTTCGTTCAATATTTCCTAATATTGAATCTTTTTCGCAATGGAAATATTTCAATTGTAAAGATCCTTTTTTTGAAAACAAAAAGAAAGAAAAAAATATAGTAATAAAAACTATATCACAAATAAATCGTAATAAGGTTTACACATATTTTCTGTTCAAGCTTCTTTATAAACAAATTAATGATAAAAACTTTCCCTATAAAAACATTATCAATTTGTTTTTAGTTTTGAAAGATAAAAATAGGCATTTAGTTTTTATCTATTTTGAAAAATTAGAATCGAAAATAATTGAGGAAGAAAAACTCAAAGAAACAAATAAAAGTAAAGACATAGAACTTAATTCTATACAAAACAAAGAGATGAACTCGTCTACCCCTTCTTTTCAAAAAATTGAAGAAAGTGAAGTTCGAAAAGAACTACCTCAATGGGAATCTGATTTGATTCAAGATTTTTTATACGAAGAACAAACAAATAAATCAGATTTTCGCGCAGCTCCTTTAAAAAACGTAGGATATTATGAAGACGAATATGGCGATGATACAGAATTATTTGTCAGAGCTAAACATGCTTCGTGTAATAATCGTTTATACATGTTTAAAGGAAGCATAAGATCTCGAAAAGGAAGATCTATTAAACCTTTTCGTCTGAATTTTAGATCTTTAAAAAAACAAATACATTCTCCTGTGGTTTGTAGAATGAAAAACAAGTCCTATATAAATAGAAAGATAGACTTTCAGATAATTTTGGTTTCGATTCTAAATTTCCGTATTAGAAGTTTATGTAAAATGGTTGTTCAAGTCTTTTTAAAAATAAATAATAAGTTTATTCAAAGATTGAATCCATCAGCTATGGATAAACAATCAAAAATAGTGAAAAACCTAAGAATATCCGTGTATAAAAAAAAATACTATGCAAATTTAGCTAAATTGGATCATCATGTGTTTCATAGAATTAGGGGACCTTTATTAATAGCTCAAGCTTTCTTGAGAAGAAAACTAGTATTACCTTTATTGATTGGTATTAAAAATATCGGTCGCATTTTATTATTACAAGTTCCAGAATTTCAAGAAGACTGGGAAGAACTTTCTCAGGAAATTTATATAAATTGTACCTTTGATGGTATAGAATTTTCTGAAGAAAGCCGTCCAGGCAAATGGTGGGAAGATGGTTTTCAAATCAAAATTTTGAATCCTTTTCGTTTAAAACCTTGGCATAAACCGTTGGATACCAGTCATAGAGTTAAACCTACCTATATGTCGATAGGAGGATATGAAGTTTATACCCCTTATGGTAATAAGGTACGAACACTCGCTTTTTGGCAACCGCTTTTAGTAGAAATAAAGAAGAAACTTTCGGAACTTTCAGTAGATTTTAGTTTAACCTTTCCGTTTTTTAAAGAAGAAAACTTCTTCTCGAATATAAAAAGAGTTCAAGATCAAATTAAAAGTATTTACTCGAAAGAAACAAATATCCATTCTCAAAAAAGATTAAATCAAATTTGGTCTAAGAACAAGAACGAATGTTTTTCAGAAAAAAATATCCAAAAATCGAGTCATCTAGATCATGATACTTGGATAATTCAAATAAAAAATAGTCTCAATTGTTTAAAAGAAGACATTCAAAAAAAATATCATGAATCATATGCTATACAAAACGAAATAGATAATTTAAGAAGAAAAATAATTAATAAGAATAAGCAATTAGAGCAATCATCTTTGATGGGAAACTCAAAAAAAAACAACATTTCAAAAAATGGGCCACTAATCAAAAATTGGTTCTTTTTTTTGCAAAAATTTAATCAAATTTTTGATATTTATAGAGATGTTTTTTTTTATTTTTTGAAAAATCTTATTTATTTATCTAGGATTTCTTTCACAAGACCTCTGATAATAATTTTTAAACGAATATTTTTTTTCAATAGAAAGCAAGTAGTAAACCTTTTTTGTCTTACTCATGATAAGAGACTTTCTCAAGCATATGTTTTCCATGATATATGGCGTTGTGTAACAAAAGATAAATCTATTTTAACACAGTTTTTTGAAACAAAAACTTCGTCGTATCCATTCATTAAAAAAAACATAAAAAAATTTTTATTAGATCCAAAAAGGGGATATAAAGAACCTCAACAATATAAGAAAAAGAATTGGAAACATTGGATAAATTGTTATGATCGTTACGATTTAAATTCAGAATTCTTATGGTCTTATATAGAACCTAATTTATGGAGAAGTAAGGTTAGTCAACAATGGAAAATAAAAAAGAAAAATTTCAAAGAAGACCAAATAGAAAAAAATGCTTTGATGCTTACATCTTACAAAAAAAAAATTCTGTTTAAGCTAAATAAACGTTATAGATTGAATCTTTTAGCATATGATTATCTTGATTTCAATAAAAAAGAGATTTCTAGGTTTTTTTTAGAAAAAAAAAGAATTGGGTTGTATTCACCAAAAGAATCTTTTTCTGATTCTATCTTAAATTATAAGAAGGGTTTTCAAGACACTGAAGAATTTTTAAATGAATTATCAAACAAAATCAATAATGAATTATTCACACATTTCGAAGGAATTCTGAAATTTCATTTTATTTCCGAAACAAAAACAGAACAAGAAAAACGAGAGTTTGAGATATTTTTTATAAGATATTGGATTTTTTGTAGACGAAAAAGATGCCGTTTCTGGGAAGTATGCAATAATATGCCGTCAATACAGCTACTGAGTAAAAGAAAAAAATTGTTATCAACACAGGAACGAGTGTATTTTGAATTCATAAAACTACAGAAACGTGCCTTTTTCATTCAAAAATGGAGACAAGAACAAGCAAAAAAAAAAAAATTAATACAAAAAAAAAGACTTTTAAAGAAAGCAGAAAAGGATGGTATAGATGTAAAAAAGAAAAAAGAAAGTATACACAAAGAACTAGAAATTTTGGCAGCACAACAAAAACGATTAACAAAACAAGAAAAAAAAAGAAAATTGTTAAAAAAAAGGTTTGGTTATAAATGTGCCGAAATATCTACAATAAGACAAAATTGGATCGAAAGTAAAGCAGAGCAAGAATTATTAGACAAAATAATAGATAAAAAAATCGAAAAACGAAAGTATCTTGCATCTTATTTTTGTTCCAAAAATAAAAAACAAGCGAAAGAACCTAAAAAAAGCGAGAAAAAAAAAGAAATTAAAGAGGAAACAACATTAAATATAAGTAATACGTTAGAAAAACAAGCAATACTTGAGGAAATTTTAATAGAAAAAAAGAAAAAAATTACAAATAACGAGTATAGACGCCGAGAACAACATTTACAGAAGTTATTAGATTTAATTGATGATCAAAAAGATGATGATTTCATAAATGAAGAGCGTGATGATGACATGTACAGATTATTTGCTAAAACTTTACACAAAGAAATTTTGTATTGGAAAAGTATGAAAATATCTTATACCAATTTGATTAAACAATTTTCTATTTTACGAAAAATGGCAAATGATCCCAAAAGAATAAAAGTTTTTGTTAATATATATTTTCAAGATATGCCTATTGAATTTTTCTTATTTACACATGATATGAAAAAATTAGATTTTCGTAATAAAGATATAAAAAATATAATACTAAAAAGAGTAATCAAACCTGTTTCACAATTACCTATGGAAAAAGTTTTAAGACGAAGACTTATTAATATTTCATTTTTATTTCCTAAAGAAAATTTAGAGAAACAAGTGACTGAATCTTTTTTGAAACTTAACAATTTCTTTCTTGAAGATATTTTTCTTCCAAAACGTCGTAGGGAATTTCGTATATTAAATCGTTTGAATTGTAAAAAACCGAAAAAAAAAAACGTTGAAGATAATTTTCATTTTAATCAAAAAATTACTAAAAATATATATTTAGAGTCGAAAATAAAAATGAAACAAACTCTTTGGCCTAGTTATCGTCTAGAGGATCTTCTTTGCATGAATAGATATTGGTTTAATACGGCTGATGGAAGTCGTAATTCTATTTGGAGAATACGTATGTTTTGTTTATTTTAAAAAGTTTTCTATTTTTAGAGTTTGCTTGACAAAAAAGTGTTATATTAAATATATTGATTGATAAAAGAAAAGATAAAAACTTATATTTGAGTTGTTTTTATACAACAATTTGCTTCGAACTGTTCGTTTTCTATTTCTTTTTTTATTGTTTTGGATACTAAAATGTCTAGTATCCAAGCATACTATCTCCCTCCCCCCTTTTTTGTGTTTATTAAATTAGATCAGAGCAACAGGAGTCGAACCTGCGACTTAAACACTCCGTGATATCAACGACCATCTAGATCAGGCTCCGTTTATTTTTTAATGAATCTATATCTAATTGGATATTTTTGTATTTTTATAATGAAAACAATTTTTCAATAGTTTTCTATTTATTTCTATTTAATATAGAAATAAGCCGCCATGGTGAAATAGGTAGACACGCTGCTCTTAGGAAGCAGTGCTTGAGCTTCTCGGTTCGAGTCCGAGTGGCGGCAAAACCTACTATTTAGTTCAACAGTTTAAATATGTTAGTTTTTTTTTTTTAGTTAAGGAGGACCTATGTTATTTGTAACTTTAGAACAAATATTCAATCAATTCTATTTTTCTCTAATTTTAGTAATTGCTTTTCTTTTTGGGGGAATCTTTTTTTACCCAGTAAAAGAACTAAGAATTTCTGGGAAAAGAGGCTTAATTTTTACTTTTTTTTGTTTAACGATAGTATTAATAATTCGTTGGTTTTCCTCAAGACATTTACCATTAAGTAATTTATATGAATCTTTAATATTTATCTCATGGAATTCATGTTTGATCCAGATTATTCTGGAAGTTTTAAATCCTAATATTCGTTGGTTGGGTGCAATTACAACACCAAGCGCTATGTTTACTCACGGGTTTGCTACTTTAGTTCTTCCTAAAGAAATGCAACAAACCGAAACGGTAGTACCTTCTTTACAAACTCATTGGTTAATGATGCATGTCATTATAATATTACTTGCATATATAATTCTTTTATGTGGATCTTTAGCTTCTATTGCTCTCTTAATTTTGAGTTCAAAGGAAAAATTTTCTTTATCTCTTTTTTTATGTTCAAATATTAGTGTAGAAAAAAAAGAGAAAAGTTATTTTCCTTTTTTAGTAGAAAATTTCCGTAAACTTCAACTAATTCAACAATTAGATCAATTGGGTTATTATACACTATTTATCGGTTTTATCCTTTTAACTATAGGTATTCTTTCAGGAGCAGTATGGGCTAACGAAGCTTGGGGATCTTATTGGAATTGGGACCCAAAAGAAATTTGGGCGTTAATAACATGGCTAATTTTTGCAATCTATATTCATATAAGATTGAATAAAGGGTGGAAAGGTAAAAAACCAGCACTTGTAGCTTCTATTGGATTTTTGTTTGTTTGGATATGCTATTTTGGTGTCAATCTTTTAGGGATAGGTTTTCATAGTTATGGATGGTTCATTTATAATGGTTAATTGAAAAAGAAAGTAATCCAAGGGGAAAAAAAACATCTTTTTACATAGATGTTTTTTTCACCTTGGATAAACAAACTTTTTAAAGACTCTTTCTTTATAAGTTTTTACTTAATAAGCTAGTCCCATACTACGAGTGGTTTCGTTTTTTAAATAAACACGTACACTTAAAAAATCTGTTGGACAAGCAGATTCACATCTTTTACAACCTATGCAATCTTCTGTTCGTGGAGCAGAGGCTATTTGCTTAGCCTTACAACCGGTCCAAGGGACCATTTCTAAAACATCAGTAGGACATGCTCGTACACATTGCGTACAACCAATGCATGTATCATAAATTTTGACTGAATGAGCCATTTATTCTCCATATAATATTCTATTTTATATAAATAATATTCTATTTTTTTTTCATCATCTTTTAATAAAATTTTATCTCTTTATTCTTGTTGTTTTAATGACTTTTTGAACCCTTCATATTTTGAATACATATGATCGATAATCTTAAAATTACTAAGGATTTTTTTGAATTTCAATGCTTTTGCTCGCCAAAGCTTTTTGTTATTCCCAGATTTCCGTTTTTTTGGAACAGCCATTTTTTTTTTTTGTTTTTTTTTTTTTGACCTTATAAATTAAGTTGAAAACTTATGATAAACAAATTAGTTTGGTTTGGAACCAAGTTTCTTTTTATTGTATAAGTAAAGAAGAAGTCGCTTCCGTTTGATCAAAAGTTTCCGCAGACTCCTTTGGGAGGAATAGTCTTTTTTATGTGTCCCGAGGTGTCTACTGAGTTTTTGAACTCGATTGGTGAAAAACCATACTTGAGATTCGATGGATCCTCTCTTTTTCTCAGGAATGGAAGAGAAATGAATGTCAAAAGTATTGATCATAAAAACAAACTTGAATCAAAGGGAAAAGTGGAATAGAATCATTTCCTGTATGTCTCCAAGGATTATGAAATATGTTAGTGTTGACGTTCCGATGGATCTTCTTGTTTGTTAATTCTCACCAGAGTAGCCCGATCTAAGTTTTCTAAATTTTCATTCCGTCTTAGAGGACGGGTAATTAATTCAAGCACGTCTCTTGCATTGGAAAATCCATGAATCTGAGCAAAAGTAAATTCAATGGACCATTTTGTACTAATTCCTCTTGCCTCTAATGGGTTCGCGTGAGCCATTCCCGTGATGGCCAGGTCAGGTTGTAACTCCCGCATACGCCGTATTTGATTGGAATTGTCTGGTTTTTCCACAATTCGTGGTATTGGTATACACTTCTTTCTACAGGAATCACGTAAAAGTGCTAATTCAGCAGCTTGATATCTTTTATCCATATATGGAATGCCTATTTCATAAACGATCATTCCACATCTGATTAATAATCTTGCTAAAGAGACTTCTAGCAAGTTATCTCCCATGAAGAAGACGGATTTTCCCTGTACCAAATCAAGATAATCCTTGCAACTTTGCCAAATCTGTTCTTCTCTTTGCTCTAGACCCTGGGGTTCAATCTCCAAAACAGAACAAATCTTTTCAATCCAAGCCCGTGTCCCGTCCGGTCCAATCGGGAAAGGAGCTACAATTAATTCACAATTGTCCCGTCTTAGTAAAGTGGTTGCTGTACGGCTTAAAAAAGGGTTCACACCACAGACA